AATGTCGTTGTGCGGGGATGCGATTCGCCAAGCTGGGGCAAAGAAAGCCGTCCGACCCTACCGGATTAGGAATGTGAAGGCCTCTCCTTCGAAAGGAGACCGGGGAAAGAAAGAGCTATGCTATTGACCGGACCCTTTTTTCTCATTTTGTTTGAAGCGGGCCAAATAGAGAATGAAATGCATCAAAAAAATAGGGGAAGGAAGTCAGAGACTCCCTTTTTTTTTGGTTTAAGGGCTGCTCGCCCTACCGAAGTACCAAAGGCTTTCGAGGCTTACACCTCCCTATTACAGGACCTAAAAAAAGGCTTTCAGTAGCGCCCTTAGAATCTAAGCCTTTTGAAGCGCCAGTAGTTGTAGCTGTGGCCACACCAACCCTTTCGTTCTTATCGCTCCGGATTCCGATCTATATGACCTCCGGGCGGTACAAAGTAAACCTCTTCCGTAGAAGCAGGTAGTAACCTAACCTTTCAGAATTTGTTCAAGGGAGGACCCTCTGATCTATCAATGGAAAGATCTCCATGTGTGGCGTGATAAGGAATCCTAGAAAAGATCGATTGAGACTCCCTCCACGGTCCCACGAAGATCTCTACGTACTTGTCCAGGACAAGTGAGATCTTCGGTCTGCGTGCCTGGGAGCAGCTCAAACAAAGAAGAGTCTGGTCCGGTCTGAATTCAGGCACGGCCCGCCCGTCTGCTGCTAGGTCCGGAAATGGCGCCGGGCGAGGGCGCCGCTATGCCCCTTAATGAATCGAATGGTCCTTCGACCTTCGTTTGATTCCGACGGCCGGCATAGATCTCATGAGACCGGCCCACTATTACTACGAATAAAGCCCTGCCCTCTCCAACGAGGCAAGTGGCTTTCAGCTCCTCTCCTTCGCTACTAGGAAAGTAAGCAACTTCTATTAGCGCCGGACCTTGAGTCGAATTGATCGTGTCATGTGCAACGTCCATCAATGATGGTTCATTAATGTCCATTGATTTAGACTCCTTCCCCCTTCTCAACTACGAAAAAGATCGAGAGGGGCCCGAAAGCCCCCAAAGAACGGAAACGGAATTCGATTCACTCCCCATTCTCTCAACAATAAATAAAGCTCGCCCTGGGCCGGGTCTTTCCCTGTTGTTCTGTTCCCGCCACGAGAAAGACGCACGGAAGAGGTATTCCCAGCGCGCGGAGGATCCGTTGAGAGTTTGTCTCGGTAGGGAACTGTACGATCTTTTCCCCTATTGTATTGAATCAATAAAAAAAAGAGGTCAGTGCTACGGCCCCCTATTGTTTGATCCAATATTGACCGGGGACGAGCCCCCACTTCCATAGATCCTTGGTTTGACCTCCCGTAGTGGTCCTTGCTTTTAAGAAAGCGGAGCGGGGCCAATTTCTCGTACTTGCTCAGTGTGCCCCCCTTTCTTCGAGTGCCCCGCCCGGTTCACTGGGCTGTTGGCTTACCAAGCACTTGCCCGCAGCTCCTGCCGCCCGCTTGGCGGGCGGAGCGCTCGTTATCCTGACTTTTCTCTCTGCTGGGGCCCTCCCATTGCTATAGCCATAAGCTATGGCAGCTCCAGCTCGCAACCACAGGGGCCCGCCCCGCGAGGCCAGAGTGGGCTCAGCGGTCAGCCTCCATTCGAATTATGTTAGGGGGTCTTTCGCTTTTGCCAGATCTAGAGAGATACTACAAGTCCTCCGTCCCAGATTCCATCGCCGCGGCCATCTGGTTCACCGGTACTACCAAAAAGTCTCATGCTTACGTTACTGTTATTGATGGTTTGATTATCTTGGACCACGAGGACCCCAGTCGTGCTTCTGGTTTCCATTCCAATCATCATATTGATGATAAATCTCCTCGTGCTCTGCCATAAGAACTTGGAGTCCGTATCATGGTGAAGATAAGGTAAGGCTGTGATTCTTGCTCAAAAAACAGACCGAACGCCTTCGAGTTATTGGCTCGTCCAACCCGGCAGCATTCATGAGTCGCTAGTTCAACTGTCCCTCGGAGACAGGGTCGAGAAGTACCATGCATGGTTGCCCCCCGTCCTTTCTTTCTATCAGTCTCACCCAGCAAGCCACCCCAACCCTACAGCCAAAAAAGGTAAGCGCCTAGCGCGAGCCTTATTTATTAGTTTAGTAAAGTCAAGCTTTGGCTCCCTAAAGACTAAAGAAATGGATAAAAAAAGGGGGGGACTTATGCAACGGGCTATGCCACCCAAACCAACTGAGGGAAGTCGCATCCGTCCCATCGCAAGCACCTACAATGTCATGATCACATTGGTTTACCCTAGTTTCTTTGGTAGTTTAACGTACGGTCGCCCCTCCAACAAGAAAAGGTATAAATATGGAAACTTCTCTGCCATTTGGATCGGAGAATTTATGGAGGAAATCGGGTTTTAAATTCCCAGAAACCGCACGATTATATAGCCAAAGGGAATAGGCCGCGCCTAAAATCATCCCAAGCGCTGCTAATGTGGCTACTAAGCTATTTCTTTGGAAAGCTCCTACTAAGATGAGAAATTCCCCGATAAAGCTGCTAGTACCAGGTGAACTCATATTGGCCAAAGTGGAAGAGAAGAAAATGGTAGAGAGATTCGGCATGGTGCTCACTGAACCTCCGTAATATCTAACAAGTCGAGTCTTATGTCGGTCATATAGAACACCAACACATAGAAAAAGGGCTGAAGAAACCAGTCCATGACTTGACATCGGTAGAATGCTACCTCCAATTCCCTGTATGTTCGATAGAGCCAAAGATTCCCCCCCACTGATCGGAGTACGCCGATTACCCCCCGAACCGTACAAGATAGTTACCACCTATCATACGGCTTTCTAACTTCACTTCTTTTTCTGGTCGTTCCGCTCTGTCGATCGATGGTAGTATAAGAGATCTGTAACCCCCCGAAATTTTGTACATAATGGTTCCTGCTTCCTACCCATAGTTAGCATGTATCTCCCCCGGTCATACTTTAGTATCACATCGTAGACCCCCACCCCAACGCTATCTTCCTTATCAGTGAACCGGAACATAGTGCATAGGTACTCTTCGATGCAGCGGGGACGAGACGACGTGACATACTACGATCACGTACAGAAGTGCTGTCCTTCGTCTCGGCAATATGGAACCTCTCAACAGCTCCCGTTCTTTTATGGGGTCCTATCGGGATAGGTAGGCCCAAGCCTTTTCCCTCCCCCCTCCCTCCATAAGACCCTCTTTCTCTTTCCCTCTCGGGAAAGAAGATAAGAAAGGATTCATTTTTTTCTTTCATGTGAACGGCCCTATCTTGTATCGAAAGGTTTTTCGTGCTATACACCACGTTGAGAAAGACCAACCTCCTATGTACCGTACTCTTTTTGTACCTCGAAAGGGGGGGTCCTCCTTATGATGCTACGGACGGCTGTCCGAAGTGCAAGGGGTAAACTCGGACTCGGATAGGATAGGATTGTGCGCGCCGGGCCCTTCGGGTCTCATATTTTGGCCGAGTTTACCGTACCTCCGTCCCCTATGTTAGGCGGCCGTACTATTTTGTTACGTTCTACCGCTGTTACGCCAGAATAAAAGGTTCCACACGAGCTCCCGTTCTGCGGCGTGGTGGCAGGACCGCTAGGGGAGTGGCTCCGGGTATAGATAGGGTGAAATCTGCAGAGGTCATGCAAATACATAGGCCCCTTCCCTTCTCTTTTGGATGAATGGGGTGGTTTAGAAGGCGCTTTCCGATCTACGGTCCCTCGGAGCGAAGGGTTAGGCAGGTAGTATGGGCCCTCTGACTTCCAGCTATGTGCTGTGCGGCTCCCGCGAAGCGAATGAAGGGAAGCTCTTCGAGCTTCCGGGTGAGCTTACGCTTACTCTCAGCCTCTTTGATTGGTAGGCGGGCGGGCTAAGCCCCCTACTTAAGATTCCATTCATAAGGCGCATTTTTTGTTGTCGTGAGGCTTTGGTTAGGCCGACTACTATAGGCTAGCTACTTCTAGCTTCTATACTGGCCCTTCCACTTTGGTGTAGTTTTCGTTTGTATTGGTACTGAATGAACATATCAAACAAAGGCGAGCAGTATAAGCCCTTCTCCGGCCTGGGAAAAGCAGCGAACTCTAGAAGCTAGGGCTTTGTTCACCTTTGGACACGAACACTATTCCGTTCTCAGCGGAAACCCGCCTTAGAGATTGAACGGCAATAAGATAAGTCAACGTTCAATCTAAGACAGCGCTGAGCGCTGATAGCTTGTAGTGAACAGCCCCATTATGAAACCAACCGAAAGCAGCCTTTGGTACTTAAGTAGTTAAGGTTTGGAACCCTTGCAACTATGATAGAAAGCCGTTTGCTTGTTGCCAAACCCTTCGCCTTTCTTTTGAATCAAAGTAGGTCGCGACTGTTGTATTTTAGTCGGTCGGGGGAAGCGGTAGGTTCGTGCTCCGCTTCTCTCGCGCTTGCTTGCGTGAAGGCTTAGAGCCCTTTTCGCTAGGTCCAAAAGCTTCCCAAAAGATCTGATCCAACAGAAATCCCGCATTGAGCGTAGCTGATATGCGGCTACGGCTAGCCGATCATATCATTCCAACAAAAAAATCTATATGTATAGAGAGATCCCCTAGATATACAGATAGAATAGATGTTCATGGATAGACAGACATTCCATTGATTCTTCGTTTTTGGGCTGAAAAAGCTCGTCGATCCAAATGAATCATTCTTCTGGTCTCTCTTCGCTCCCCATCCCGAAACTGACCCACGGCACAGCGCCCATTCGCTTCGCGCGCGGGAAGGCAACGAAGTTCAGTTCATGAGACCGCAGCGCAGCGGAGTGGAGCAGCCGCGACACTTCCTTACCTTAGCTGGATCTCGCTGGTGCCACCTAAACGGTAGGTAGGCGGCGGATGTGTGACGTTTGGAGTTGTCGTTCGTGCACCTGTCCCCAATGGAAGAATGAGTGATCTGTTCCCCTGCGGATCATGGCCTTACCACTCGGTCCCCGATGGCCAGCGGGGGATTCGGTATAGCAGCTCAGGTTCGTTTGCGCTGCGCGTTCCCGCTGGACTGGACACATGTTAGCTGTAGGAAGTATGGTTCCGAAAGTGACTTCGGTTCGCCAGTTCAGGCTCAACTCCTCGCTTTACGTTAGCGGACCTACAGGTCGGGCCGGGGCTCTGCGCTCTTTCTTTCTGTGTGGGACGATACCGGGGAGAGAAGGGAATGCGTCGAGGCGGCGAACAAGACAACTACATTTTGGCTTTTCCCTCCATGAGATGAGCCCAGTGCATTGGACCGATGGATAAGAGAACTGAGCTGGCCTAAAAAGCGCTTGGGCGCTCTACGTACGATGTAGACTCCATCAGATACATATCGATTTCTTTCTGATGGATCAAGAATAGAGAGTTGTCTCATCAATAGATAGAAATAGGAGATTTCCCCTTATTCTGGAGAGATTCCCTCTCTATCTCTTTCGATCTATCAGAACAGATCAGGCTATCTATCAATCGATTTGAAAATAGCATGCTCATCTCGCTTTTCGTTCATTTTCGCCACGAAAACATAGCCGCCATAATAAGAAGCAGGCGAAGCAGCTAGAAGTACTCGCTTCACGCCCTTGAATTATTATTCACGAATGAATTGGGAAAGCCAACAGAAAGATTCGATTCTGACTTCGTAGAGCCGGTGCTGCTGTTGCCTGCGCGTAGGGCCGTCCCCCACTCCCGTCCCGGGGCGCTAAGGGGCTTTTGTTTTTGGAACAGACGGCAGTGTTTTGCTGACGCCTCGAATCAAGCTTTTATTGCGACATGCTATGCTTTCTCCCCCATTGCTAGTAGGTTGATGGGTCGCGCGCCCGGCACACATGTTTTGGCCTTGTGTGTCCATAACTCAAAATAGGTGACCTAACGGCCGCCGCCCGACTAAACATACCAATAGTCACCAGATTCATATGAGCTACTGAGGAGTAAGCAATGATCTTCTTAAGATCGATCTGCCTTAAAGTGGTCGAGGAAGTATATATTATAGCAATCGCGCTTAAAGTATAAATGAAAGGAGTGGAACAAAGTGTCGCTTCGGGAAACATGGGTATTGAAAATCTTAAAAACCCGTAGGTTCCCAATTTTAAAGCAATTCCTGCCAAGATGACGGATCCTGCCGTAGGTGCCTCTACATGAGCTTCGGGTAACCAAATATGAACTGGTACCATAGGCACTTTGACGGCGAAAGAGGCGAAAGAAGCAATCCATAGAAAGATTTGGCGCCGCTCACTAAATTCTGTGGTTAATGAGATTTGTAAATCGGTTGTTCCTGTTTGGAGAAGAATCAACAGAATAGCTAATAGCATAAAAACAGATCCAAGTAAAGTATAAAGGAACAACTGATATGCTGCCTTGATCTTTCTTTGTCTCGAACCCCATACCCCTATAATAATGGTAGAGTCAGGGGTGGCCCCAAAGCGGAATTGACCGGTGGTGCTTGGTCGAAGCTCCAGTAGGTAGCCACTCCCTTCTCAGAGAACCGTACGTGAGACTTCCGCCTCATACGGCTCCGTCCCGAGCTTCCGTCGTCGGCCTTGGCATTAAACCACTATCTATGCATGTATTTTCAGCCTGGACTGACGAATCTTTTGCTTCTCGGGTGGTGTCGAACAATGGTGCTTGCGTTGCGGGAGATGCCCGCCCGTAGGGCCCGGCCTGCTTCCCGCCCGAAAGAACCGCTCACTAGCTAGCCGGACTAGTGGGGGGCCTATCTGGAGACATACTGAAAACCATGCCTTTCGAACCGAACGCAATGCCCGTCTTCCAAATCAAAAAAAGGGCTCGTTGGGAAGAAAGATTACGTGCGGCCTGTAGAGCACATGTAAGGCACAGTCGGGTTGCTCACGCAGCGGATCTCTCTCTATCTATAGATAGAGAGAGAGGTGTGAAAGTAATAGCCTTATGTTATGGCCGCCCCCCGACTTACGGCCTTTACGCTACTACTATTGTGATGTGAGCGGTTCAAATTGGTTGAATCTTTCTCAATCATCCTGGCCGGAACTTGTATGCAGCACTTGTACGGAGCATAAAGGTTTGGAACTCTTTTCTTATCTGAATCTTAAGGACAGGACCCTACCCTATTCTCGAACCCTCTGCCGAGCTCTACCCTGCCCGCATTTCCTTGTGTTTTGAAGAGGAAAAAAAAATCTCTCTACCTGCTGCCAACAGTCTTTCTTCGGAATTATCTGAACGGGTCGATCCTCCCATCCCCTTTGTTTTAGCAACTTATCCTAAGGTCTCCTCGCCAAGAGCTCCCCGGCGACGACAGAGGAAGCAACCCGTCTGCTGTGGCGGGGCGGCTTTTTTCTTTCACAATAAGACCTGGACGATTATCCCTACCTTCGGTAGCTTACGAGTTTACGTCCATCCCTGGTCGGGTACAGTTTCCTTTCGATTTCTCCCTTGTAGCCGTTACCCGAATTCGCGCAAGTGTGTCCACACCCCCCAAACTTACTTGACGAGGAATCCTTTCTCGCGAACAAACACAACCCCTACACACACCTAGGAGCACCCCTTCC